GGTCAATTTTATTATAGAGCCGTATGCAATGCATAAAAGATGCCCGTACGGTTGTTCAATTCTGTCTTTTTTCTTTTTATTCTTTATCTTTCTTTTCTATTCATCATGCAAAATAGAGGAACCCCTCTTTTGTTATACCATCAGGGTAATGATTCATCAACCTGCTAGTTCTTTTTATGAGGCACAAACGGGAGAATTTATCCTGGAAGCGGAAGAGCTGCTCAAACTGCGTGAAACCCTCACAAGGGTTTATGTACAAAGAACGGACAAACCTTTATGGGTTGTTTCGGAAGACATGGAAAGAGATGTTTTTATGTCAGCAACAGAAGCCCAAGCTTATGGAATTGTTGATCTTGTAGCGGTGGTTGAGTGAAAATAGCTCGGATTTCTATTTATTTCGCGTAAATCCTCGATTTCATATTTCATATTTTAGATTTTTGCTGAATTTACTAGAAAATTAAATAGAAGTAATTCAAAATCATCAGGTTAGGATCGATCTAAACCAGCCCATTATTTATATGATATGCTTCAACATGCCAACTATTAAACAACTTATTAGAAATACAAGACAGCCAATCAGAAATGTCACAAAATCCCCCGCGCTTCGGGGATGCCCTCAGCGTCGAGGAACATGTACTAGGGTGTATGTGCGACTCGTTCAGATCATGAGCTGGGATAAAAGAAAGAAAACTTTTTATAGTATCAATGATCAGTACCGGCGAATAGGATAGAATAGAAAAAGAAGTCCATTCAATTCAGTATCTAAAAAAAAAAAGAGAATCTATCCATTCTATTGTGTATGAAATTTATGGTTTCCATTGGTGCAAATCCAATCATCTCAATCTAAGATGAGAAGCAATTCTCCATTGGTAGCAAATGGTTATCCATTAAGCGGAGAAAATCTTACTTAAAAACAGAAAACTTAGGCCCCCTCTTGCAAGAACGGACTAACAGGGTTAGCTACCCAGCCAACTTTCATAATTAAATACCGTTACTGTGTAAGTAGATCTAATCGTGAAAGACTTATTACTGGATAATTCATGGGTAGAGCCAAAGAATGTGAACTATACAAGTTACCAATAACATTGATTAAATGAAGTAAAGGCTCCGGTGTATAGAGAAAACCTCACCGTTTAAGAAGTAATCATAGAAACGAAGGAAGCCGCTATTTCTTTATCCATTTATATTTTTTATTTATTCTATTTTGATACCTAGTAAAATAAAATTTCTTATTTCGAAGTGAAATGCCTATAAAAAATAAAAATAGTGGTCGGGAAGGTTATAGTAGCCAAAGCCATTGGAATTTTTAGTTTATACATTGGAAAAAAGCTTTGTTATTAATAGACTAGGAAAGGGAAAAAGAATAACTGAAAGAAAGGAAATCTATTAGTTATTCGTCAAAGTTTCATTTATTCAATGACCAGAATTAGACGGGGAAATATAGCTCGTAGACGTAGAACAAAAATTCGTTTATTTGCATCAAGCTTTCGAGGGGCTCATTCAAGACTTACTCGAACAATTACTCAACAGAAAATAAGAGCTTTGGTTTCGTCTCATCGGGATAGGGATAAGCAAAAGAGAAATTTTCGCCGTTTGTGGATCACTCGAATAAACGCAGTAATTCGTGAAATAGGGGTATCCTATAGTTATAGTAGATTAATACACGACCTATATAAGAAACAGGTGCTTCTTAATCGTAAAATACTTGCACAAATAGCTATATCAAATAAAAATTGTCTTTATATGATTTCCAATGAGATCATAAAAGAAGTAGATTGGAAAGAATCCACCGGAATAATTTAAACGGAGTTCCCCGGAGAATGAACTCCGGGAGGGTAGAGTCAAAATGAATATGATAAAAAATTAGTAAAAACAAATGAACACACTCAAAAAAAGATTTATTCTTACCCGATTCTTTTTTTTTTTCTTACGACACGATAATTAAATCTGCATTTTTCATATTTTTCGAACAAAACATCAATCTGCGTTTGAGTTCGGATTTGAATTTTTATTCAAGTGAAGAAAGAGTAAGCCTATTTATTTCTGGCTCGAAGACCCGCAGTTCTGGCGGTCGACTCGGTTCTTTCAAATTGTTTCTCATTATTAAGAAAAGGTAACAAAGATAAAATACGAGCTTGTTTTATAGCAATAGTAATTAATCGTTGTTGTTTCAAGGTCAATCTATTCACCCGTCTAGATAATATTTTTCCTTGTTCGCTAATAAATCGACTAATTAAACTCATGTTTCTATAATCAATTCGATCCCCCGATTGGATCGGGGGCAAACGCCTACGAAAAGATCGCTTGGATTTAAGAAAGGGTCGCTTGGATTTATACATGGTTTGTTTAGTTTATTCCTTATCCCGAAAATCCTATTTCGGTCGGATCTAAAATGAATTAGAATAAATAGGATTTGGTTTGTTTATATTTCATTATGTTATATATATAATATTTAACTATGTTCTATATATAATGTCATTTTTCCCCTTCCTTCAAAGGGTTACATACGTGTGCTCGATTAGATCTATTTCTTTATCTCCCCATGAATCGTATGTTTGTAACAAAATGGACAGAATTTTCTCAATTCCAATCGATTAGGCGTGTTGTGACGATTCTTTTCAGTAATATATCTGGAAATACCCGTTGATACCTTATTAACACCGTTTCGAACACAACAGGTACATTCCAAAATAACCGTTATTCGGACATCTTTCCCCTTGGCCATGAACCCCCTTTGGATTTTTGATTTACTCAACTCTTCTATTTTCGATCCGAAACGAAGAAGAAGAAGGGAAGGAAAAAATAGAAGTTACTAACTTGAAATCCAATTATGAAAAATTTCGCTGCAATATACTAAAAAAAAAGAGAATGATTTATAAACTTTATTTCAAATCACAGTATTTCATTTACATTTAAGTACCTTGTATAAGAGTCTTGTCCTAGATCTAGACCCCACCTTGTTTATTCTACCTCCATCCCTATTTAATATTAATAATTTATTTAATTCAAACTTGAACCCAAGTCTCGAAGCTGTTGAATCCACCTTTTCTTTTTTTCTCTTTCCTCCCTCTTATTCTAAAAGGGAAAAAAGAGAAAAAAGGGCGCGAAGGATTAGTCACAAATATTTAATTGTATCTCGAATCTTCGTTATTTGGTACCGTGTCAATAACTAGAATCAAAAAAAGGGGAATGTCAACGCATCTGGGAAAAAACGATTAATCTCTATCAATAGACCTGCTAAAGACCCGAACCATAGAGTACTTAATACTGGTGCCACGGAAAGGTATGTTTTTAGATCTCGCATTGAAAAATCTCCTTCCTTTTTTTATTGTAATATATTTTATTGTAATCTAAAATGGTAATACATATACATATATGATCAGATGCATATGCAGTTAAGAACCTTGTACACGGAATCCCTAATTAAAATTGAAATGTACAACTATCCGGTGAATAAAATTTTTTTATTAAAACATAAAAAAACGGCCTCTTCTTCCCGAGCATTCCCGAAAACTACTCATTTATTTTTACGACAGGTTCTGTTCCGTATTTCATACGTATATAAGCCTTTTACTATTATTATATGTTAAATGGGACCAAAAAGACGAAATGCCCATATAAATTATATATATCAATGGAGGAATAAATTATATATATCAATGGAGGAATCAATGGAGGAAATAACGATGTGGAAAACAAGACAGGAATTCTATACAATGACACTGTAGACCAATTGGAGGGATGTAGCGCAGCTTGGTAGCGCGTTTGTTTTGGGTACAAAATGTCACAGGTTCAAATCCTGTCATCCCTACCTATTACTTCTCCGTTGAGCAGTAACGAGGGATTAATTGAGATCGATTCAAATTGAACATATATATAATATATATATATATAATCGTTCATTCAAAGACGTATTGGGGTTAAAAAAAGTGTCTTTACAGTCTTCTCTCTTCTGATAAGAAAGCGCTCTTAGTTCAGTTCGGTAGAACGCGGGTCTCCAAAACCCGATGTCGTAGGTTCAAATCCTACAGAGCGTGATTTCGTCCTTATTTTTCTTAGATCATTAGATCAAATTAGACTGAAAGAGCTTCACTAACTTGAACCGCAATCTAAATTTGACCTCCTTTGTATTAAAGAAAGTAGGAGGTCAATCAAAAAAAGAGAAAAAGAGATAGTAATTAATCAAAGGTCCGATTGATCACCACGCCTATATTGTAAATATGCAGTTACGAATAATCCAGCCAAAGTAACAGGAATTAGACCTAACACGATTCCAAATAGAAAAACTTCAATCATTGCAATTTATTTGAAAGGAGAAAAAGGAGGTAATATCTATACCTAAATATTAATCCGAATTACCATGAATCTCAATGACCAAGAATTGGCAATTTATACGGAATCCTATCGAAAGATTTCTTTTTCTGAATTGTGCATTTCAAATACTAATTTCAGATAAGTCGTATCTTGCTCAGACCAATAAATAGAGCTGAGGTTACCGTTAAAGCTGCTAGTAGAAAACCGAAATAACTAGTTATAGTAGGCATGAAGGGGCTAAATGAAATATGTTCTTTTTATACATTATACATATGTTTCTAAAAAAGCACTTACCTAAGTTTCCTTTTTCCAAAATAGGAGATAAGCAAAAATACCAATACCAATTGAAAGAATAATTTAAATTTAAAGTTTTTGATTCATCTATCATTATAGACGGTACTAACAAAGATAAAGTGACAGGCGTATAAAAAGAAATTGATTCATCATCTACGATATCTACCCATCCCGCGATTCCAATCAACCGATTCATTGAGCAACTCTTGGGGGTAAACTTATATAAACTAATAAAAAGAACTGGGCCATGTAACTTCACTCAAAAATTAAACTTTTTTTAAATGATTACATTATGAAAGAATAGAAGAAAACTTTTTTTGTCTCGAATCCTATTTATATTTTAGAGCCAACGTAAACCTTATATTAAAAAAAATTACTTTCATTTTAACCCA